ATTACACGACAAAAAATCCTGTTTGTTGAAGGGCCTACAGAGGCCTTTGACGCTGCTTCAGGATAACTTCTTTCATCCGCCCCTAACGGGTCACCTCACTGGTTGCATTCCCGACACCTGACTTTTGAAGGGGGCACTCGAGCTTTCACTTACCCAAAACCCTCGATTGACCTCGCCCCGACATGAAAAGCTTCAAACCCGGAGGTTCTGTTGTTTGCCTCTTTCCGGTATCCCTTGATCAACCGCCCTGTCGCTCGAGCTAGGGTAAGTTCAGCCAATCGCTCCGGGTTCTTGCTCTTTCTCATAGCTCATCTTGCTTTTGAGAACAGATTAGAAAACACATTCTCTCCCTGGAACTGCAGGAGCAGCTCTACTTATGAACGTTCTTCCCCGCGTGGGAACTGAACCCACTGCCCTTGTTGCTTCAAGCTCACTTGAGCTGTTTCCTTCCTCTAGCCTCCTTGCCAGGCCGGTTTCCCTACGGAGACTCAAAGTAGGTCAGGGAAGGACAGTTCTTTTCTCTGAAGAATGTGATATAGAATCAGGGCAACTTTCCCTCGAAGCTTGAAAAAGGCTTTGAGGAGGGCTTGCTTCATTTGATCTTTCCCATCCCAAGAGAGATGGTGAAGTGGGCTTCTTTCACGGCCGAATCATAGAAGAGAAGGGCTATCTTCTACTCGGCTTCTGCTCTAGTGGTTGAACGCTTCTCCCTTTCATTGGCTTCCACCGGCCTGAACTGTCCTAGTCTGAACTCTTTCACCTCGTCAACTCGGACTCGGGCAAGCGGGTTCACTCGTATCCTCTTTTCCTTTGGGGTTGGTTACTGCCCCATCCCTTGAATTGCCTTGGGACCGGCCTTCAAAGAAAGATCTGAACATTTGCGTAGATGAGATCACGAGACCAAGCCAGTTCACATCCTCTTCTCTTGGTCTTCGAGTGCTGGGAGAAATCCCTATCTTCTCTCGCTCGATTGGGCTTTCGCCCTTCAAGGTCTTAGGAATCGATTGAATCATCCCTGTACTTCTACTCGATAGAGTGATCGGCTGTGCCATTGATTGAATTTCAATAGGCTCTTAGATGGGCTTGTTGAGATAGGTCAGAATGAAGCAACCCTAGTGGAAGGAATATGCCCAGAGGTGGATTAGAGAATAAGTCAATAAGTAAGATCGAAAGGGCAGGGATATCTCTGGGGAAAAGACAAGGAGCCTAGCTAGGTCCCTTGTCACTAATCCGAATCTGCGGAAGAGGAAGAGGCACCCAACATATAAGAATCGGACTAAGAAAAGATGGATCCTTTTAAATGGTTGATGCTTTACTGGTCCCCCGCCTTCTCCTTGATCAAATAGTGTAAGGAGAAAAAAAACCCTCTTATTTCCCTTTCTTTCTTTTGAAGTTATTTCTTAGGTTTCTTTTCTGCCTGTAATTTGTAGAATATTAAGACTAGTTAGAGCATAAGGATTAGCAGAATCGTAAAAAAAAAATTGTGATATGATATAAATAAGAGGACAAATTCCTAGACTTCTATATAGTACGAAGCACTCGTAGCACTTGCTAAGAGTTACCTAATTGATTGAATACCAGTAAATTTACCACAAGAGTATACTCTTTTCCGCAACACAATTTCATTGCTTTGGATGCGGCTCCTTTAACTGCTAATCTTTTTCCACCCGAAGGCTAGTTAAACATATGTCGCAAAGAGTAGTATCTGAATCTGTATCTGATGAGGATACTGCTGCAGCGGCGGAGGCTGTGGTAGTCTTAAGGAATTCCCTCCTAGAGATAGTCGATATATAGAATTGTCCGCCTAAAAGAAAGAATCGCGAGTTTACTCGGAGCAGGCTTCCAAAAAGCCTGACAGTAAAGGTAAGTCATCCTATTCTTATAATTAGCCGGAAGGGTAGCTAAGACGCCCCCTTCCCATTCATTTTCCCTTGGGATGATCAAATTCATCTTTCTCCTATTTTAAAGCACTTTTATCTGACACTCGCAACTAACTACTCCCCTGTACATATAGGGAAGACCACTACTGAGACTGGAACTCAAAGGCCTCCAACGGTAACTTCAACTCCAGGTAAGGCGGAAGCACTTTTAGGGCTTAGGACGAGAAAGACTTCTTTTACACTAGCTTTTGCCCTAGAACCAGCTGACTTAACAGATGGATTGGCCTTGCCTACTTCAATGCCAATGGATAGGGGGCCTGGACCAACATCGAAAGAAAGTGCAACTTATGGAACTGCTCCCTTAAAGAAAAGAAAGAAGAAATGGAAAGTAGTATTGTATTCCACGTGCATAATCCTTAACTTTTCTTCAAAGAAGGTAATCAAAAAAGAAAGAAGAGAAATTGGGCCATGTTTCCCGAGGGAGGCCGCCTTCTCTCAGGCCAGCAGTCTTCTACTTCTAGTCGACTGCTCTATGACGGGCTTCCCTGTATCCTGGGCTCTGCTCGCTCGTCTACGCTCCGACCCAGCAAGTCAGAATTTAAAATCTTTCCTTCTCCCAGCAAGAAAACGGATGCGCCCTAACGCGCAACGGCTTTCGCGCTAGCGCGCTTAATCAATCCGTTGCTTGTTCGGTCGAGAACTACGTACCTTGCCTGCATTAAGATTTAAAACTTGTCGTCAAAAAGGCAATCAATCAGAATCAAGAAAAAAAATGGAAATAGTGAATCAAGCAAGATCTAGATGGATCCCTATCTTTATCTCTATCCACGGAGATACCTATCTATATGGATAGAAATCTATCTATGAATCGATCTATACTATCCTCTATCCGGATAGATATGTCCCTATGAGCGACTACGCCGATCTTTATATGTTTTGGCCACGTCCGTTTCCGCTCCGAAGAGGAAGGTTTGGATCTTTCAATCTTATGTCGTGAGGGATGTGACCTATGTTAGGTCCATAAAATACCACCGCTTTTGGTGTTCTATGATTCACCTCCGAATAATGAGTAGGTAGTTCGATCCTTTTGATTCTTCTCTTCATAGTAAACTGATGGGGGGATGAGGAGCAATAGGTCGAATTACTATATAAAGAAGAGTTGTAAACTATAGGACTTCTTGTTCGAGTAGGAAGATTTCGGTTTTTCTCGTTTCTTCTCTTCGATAAGAATAGGGATTTGAAATGATACAAATTCCTCTTCATTCTGTTGTGCTCAGCGAAGGAACTGCCTAAGCATACTTTTTCGGATCCAAACTTCTTTGTTCTTTCAAAGTCTTCTTCTTGCATAGAATAACGCAACTGTTGTTGTAAAAACCGGGATTTTAGTAGTAGGCGGCATCCCCGCTTAGTTTTGAGTAGGTGGAACCATTCTGTTTTGGTTCTTCTCCACATTCTTACCGGGTGATCCAGGAATTTGCCTATGATTTTATCAACTGATATTTCGATATAGAAAGATCTCCTTATTTCTTCACCGCGGATTCTCGCGTCATTTTCTTGAAAAGATATTAGATCACCGTGGGAAACTTTCAAACGAGTAATGCTTACCATTCGATTATTCACACAAACCCTTCGATGACTTATCGGCTGCCTTGCTTGAGGAATAGTTTCACGAAAATGGAGACGAACCGGAATAACGTCCGATCTTGTTTCTGGATTGAGTAGAAAAGGGATATATGAAGTTCGTTCTGTTCCTCTGTGCATCTCTGTGATGGGTAAATCCCCATGAAAAAGGGGCAACTTTCGTGTAGTTTGTGATTGGATGTAACTGTTAAGATTTTCTCTCGGATAAATCTTTCTCTTAATAGATCTCTTCTTGTTCCTCAATCTTCGGAGAATGCGGCGTTGTATTATTGTCAGTTCTCTGTTCCGAACATTTCCTGAAAGTAGACGACAAGTTTTAAATCGCATATCTCGTCGTCGTTGAATCAGTCTGATTCGCCACATCGCGTATAAAGGGAATCGAAGCCCGTTCCTATCGAATTTAAATTCCCGCTTTCGCCGGGCGAAAGGTTTCGCTGCCTTGGCACGGCATGAGAGATGTCTTGGAGGACAGAGAGAGGCTGCTTCCCTAGGGCAGGGTAGTTATTGAACTCTCGATCCAAGATCTCGAGCACGGATCTGCTTACCTGGTCAAACTCAACACCAGTTTCACTGGCTTTCCTCTCTAACAAGTAGAGTAAGGATAGAAGTCCAATAGCAACTGATCAACGCTTTGAGCGCTTCTTCCTTTTTCTTCGGGGGATGTCTCAGTCTATTGGGCCTAGAGGAGCTCTAGACTCTAGTTAGATAGCTTTATGCGCCCCCTTTCCTTTACCCATTTTGCACTTTCGATCATTCAATTTGGACTCGGTAAACTTTTCTATTCTATTCTAAGACATTCATTCTTCCATTACCTATTTTCTATGTCCGGTAAGGCGCATTCAGTTGAGGGAGAAAAACCTCCCGGGTCAACTCCTTGCTTTCATCGAGAATGTCATTGCCTCATGATTGCTGTCCAATGCTTTATTTCGACTACATTTCGCTACGCAACCCTCGCGCTTACTCTATAAATAGAGAAAGCAAAGGGGATTCATTGCTCTTTCTCCTTTTTATTCCCCGGAACACAAACAAGATTTGATTTTTTCACTGGTGAATTTTGTCAATTCCATTCCTTACCGGCTTCGTTGATTGACTTTTGTTTGGATATGTTATTTATATAAATATAAGACACTGTTCGATAGCTTCTTCTCCAGCCTTAAAGGCCCGGTTTCGTCTGGTAAGCGAGCTCTACTATATATGGATACTGCCCTCTGCTGTTAGCGGTTTCGTTTGGTTGTCCTTTCCGTTTTGTTCTTTCCATTAAAGCAATCCTGCTTTTTCGAGCGGGTCTAGGTCTAGTTGAGACTGAAGTCAATGCCCCTATTGTAAGGAAAATGGCGATAATCATCTTATAGAAGTAGTGTTCCTGATTGTCGCTACTGCGGGTAAGAAGATCTTTTTCTGCCTAGTCTTCCTAGTTGATCCTTTATCAGTCCGGGATGCCAGCCTTTAAAGAAAGTAATTGGTTCAGTTCCTCGGCTTCGGCATCTTAAGATGCAGTGCCCGTCATTCCCATCAGTACGGTTGAGGGGTCGACGTTATTAATGAATGTCTCCTCTGGCCGCTTCTTTTTTGGATTGCCCTTCTATCTTAAGGAGATTGCTGCCTTCCTCGTTCAGTGGGGAAGTCTATTCCCTCTCAATCAATGCCCGGGAAGGGAACTATGAGAAAGGCACTTCATGAATACATACATCTGGAGATAGGCCATTTAGATAGACCGATTCCAATAGCGTCCCGCAAACTACCGGGAAGCCGACTACATAGGTAGGGGGCGTGCTGACATGCTTGACTTTCTCAATTAAGGAGGTCCGCTAGCTGCTTGAGCCATAAAGACTTCTTAATTCAACGGATTTCATTCATTCACTGGCTTTCCTCTCTAAGAAGTAAGGTCGATCCAAAGCCATTGCTTGAAGCGATTTCCTTGACCGAAGTCTGCTACCGATAGGGCTTGGCTTTCTCTCATGGGCGTGCCCATATTAAATAAAGGGGCTTTTCCCCTTTTCATCGCTTTGGCCTGGAGCCGAGTAAGTAAGGTAAGGACTTTGCCTGGTTTTCACTCCTAAGTCATTTACGCCCGGTATTCCTTTGATTCTTATAGCCTTCGTGTCAAGGGGCGAAGCGGTCCAATTGCATCAATAGCCGCTTTTATCTCCGCATTCACTAAACGAAATGCTTAACACATGCCGTTCGATGTTGGTAATTCCCTCTGTGCTCTACTGTCTTTCGTTCACTATTTTCTTGTATATAGAGTAGAGTGCCTGTCTGTGATTCGGGTTTGGATATTCTCCCGTCTTTCCTGCCCCTCTCTCTCTTAATCAAAAGCCCCTTGACCTGTGAGGGTACTTTTCCAGTTAGTTGAGAAGTAGCCATTTGCTTCAAACAGGCACCTTGGAGAAGCTGCTTTCCCTTAACGGTTTTTATAATACCCAAAACCAGATGAAATAGCTTCAAAATGCTCATACCAATTTGCTGAAATCCATCCGGCACTAAACGAAGTAGGTCGATACCAATAACAGGAACCGAAAGCCGCTCTCTTCCATAAAGAAGAGCGAAACTCTCGCCTATCCGATCAATGGAAAGAAATGACTCCTAAATCAGTCCCTCAAGCGTCGGAATGTTAATCCACTCCTCCCTAAGGCTTCTACCCTCGGATGAAAGAAGTGCGCGGATAGAGCAAGAACTATGAGCGGGTAAACCGGGGATGAGAGTTGGCTATGAGCTAGACTAGAGGGAAAGCTACGAATCTAAGAGCAATGCGCTAGTCAGCCTAGTAGGATCGGGTAGGTAAATTCAGAAGGGGGTGGCCGCGATGAAAGCTTTTTAAACCTAAAAAAAAGTCTTAATTAAGAGGGAGGTTGTCCGATTCCTTATGTGATGCCTTTATTTGTTCCCTTTGGCATGATCGTTTCGAAGTTCTTTCTTTCATAAGAAAGTCTTTTTCGGAAATCAAAATAGCTGTTGAGCGGAAGGTTTATTACCACCTCCCTTTGGGGGCTAAGGGCGCAGCATCGGCGGTAAGAGCAGTAGACCCGCCCGCAATGGAAACTGAGCAAATCCCTTTCTCATTATGAAACCACTTTCTTCGCACTCTAAAGCTACTATGGAAAGCCGGTTTCAGGCAGCAAGGAGAATACACTATTCCTATCGTTTGTGCCCCAGACCTTATTAGTAAAAGGTCACTTCACTCAATGTAATGAGGAAAGGTTCCCCTTCGGGGTTCCCTGAGACAGTCCGCTTACCACTTCTCCACTTGACTTCAACTATGTGTGAAAGGGGTTTTCACCGGACGCCTTGCGACTAGTTTCCCTTCGCAGCAGGGTCCCTAGGATATGAGTCGGGATAGGTATAGCTTTTACACGGGAACGGAACGAGCCGGAGCGAAGGAGGGATTGTAACACAGCTTGCTTCGATAAAAAAGTCAAACCTCTTCCTCATTGCACTGCTCAGCTGCCTTGGTATCCGTGTTAGGAAGTCAAAAACACTCCTTGCCGCTGCCAAACATGTATGTTGAAGTCTCGGAAACATGTTTAACTCATTGACATTTATCGGAGAATCGACAGTTCGTCTCGGGTAATCCTAGATCAATCAGCTGGGGCCTTCCCTAAGCCATAAGATACCTTCTCCTATTGATTAACTTCCTTAAAACCTTTCTCCAGCAGTCGATTCTTCTATCATTGGATTTTCAGTAAGGGAAGTGGTGAAGCGAGGGTTTTGACTTTTCTCTTGGCTAGCTAGCAGGGAGAGAACTTACAGAGGGTAACCCGCGTTCTTCCTTTACCGAAGCTCCTTCCCCAAGAGCCAACCATGGCATTCTATGCATCTTCAGCTAGCTTTCCCCCTCCGCCTACTATCTAGCTGCAATCCTTCCCTTACCTTAACCCTAATCATGCTTAAGACATGGAATTGAATGCTTCTTTTCTATTTACTAAAGGGAAAAGAAGGAGGAGGGATTTTATGGCAAAGCAAGACTGATTAGCTCGCCTAAGGAAGGGTCGTAGCGGAAGAATTCCTCATCTGCGAGCTATTGGGGATCTATTCTCAGGAAGGAATGAAAGGACTGGGCTGCCACCCGAAAGGACTGACTGAATTTCATGCTTTCAAGGATAGGTCATTTGACTCTCTTTCAAGAATTCTCCTCTTTCTTTCCTCCCCCGGAACTAGTGGAATACGCTAGTCGACGGAGGAAGGCTAGCTATGATATCAGGCTCTGACCAAAGATCCTCAACGAATCCGCGGCTGTTCTGCTTTGATAAATCAGACAACATTTCGTTGCTGCTATCAAAAGCATACCTGATACATGGAGACCATAAAGGGAGCCCTTCACAGAAGGACGTAAGTCGTTCCATGAGAGAGACTCCCTTCAGGGCGCAATCGGAGCTCAATTTCAAGCAAATTGGCTTCCAAATACTTAAAGATAAGACACCAGAACTCACCTAAATGGGCGGATGTTTCACCGTCCATGGGGGGGCACCTTCGTAACCAAAGAAGGACTCCTTCACAGGAGTAAGGTTAGAAACTAAATGTCCGTGGCTGTCCAGCAAGGATGCTTGGGATAGCAATAACCCATCACACCCTAAAACTGGATAAGCCGCTTCTACCAGTGTCTTGCCTTAAGGACACAGAATCAGACAATCCTGTGCTGGGGAGGTTAACCCCCACACCATCTGGGCCTGAAACCCAGACGATGCCAAGCCATACTAGCCTGATCCTGGGGCTATCTATTCGAAAGAGCTAGAACTTGAAGGAAGACCTCCTTCCCATAATGAGAGTTGAAAGGGGATCTGATCCACCCAACATGTAAAGAAGGCATGAACAATAGATAGGGCATATAGGGAATGGAATCAACAATCGAATAAGTGATGACTTGACTGATCTTGATGTACTCTTTTTCCAGCCTTAGCCTTAGCCTTGCTAGCACGCCCACAGACCAAGACCGGTCAAAGTCTACCTTCACATGTCTACCCAGGGCATATAGGGGCGGGGTTTACTTAGAAATAGGAGAAGACTAAATAAGATGGGAGTTAGCCGAGTGCTAAATCGACCAATTTCATCGGTTTGAATCGGTCAACACTTCCACCATTTGCTTGAGAGATGATTTCCTTTACGCACCGGATACTGTTATAAGAGTAGGAGCTCAACCAGGAGTAATAGCAGGTATGGGCCAAAATCCACCTCTTATGGTCGGGGGCGGGGACGCCTAACGGCTGTTAACGTAGTGGTATCTCTTTTCGAAGTGATACCGGTTGACTCCCTGTTTAGTCAGGAAAATCTTTATAGTTAAGTGGAAGCGTTACCATCTCTATCACACTCACTGTTGGCAAGTTCTAATTCCCAACCCCAACACGAACAGAAAAGCCCAATCGAACTGCGCATCTTTGATAAGAGATACGAACTCTATTCACCGGTTGGTTTGCCCGTGGGCTTAGAAGAACGAACTCCTTTTTCAAACTCTTGGTCAAATTTCTTTGCTTTTTCGCCTTGATAGACCTTCCATATTAGGACCATTCCAAATGTTTGCATCACAAACTCAATGGCGTTTCTGAGGTAAATAGGGGTGGAGCTCTCCTTTTTTCTCTTTTTGCCTTCTTTACCACAGGTACCGTCCCCGAATCTTTGGTTCTATACCGCGTCGGGTCGTTGGCAATGGCGTTTACTAGATATAAGTATTGGGCGGGCAAAGGAGGCCAAATAGCACAGCTGAGGTAAAAGAGCTCAATCGCATAATAGCAATTGCTGTTGTTGACCCCCTAATAGAGAGATGAGACTGGTATTAGTTCCTTTACCGAGGCGAGGAAGGGCAGATAATGACATTGAGAAAAGAACCTCTTCGTAAAGAAAGAACTGACTTAGAGCTTAGAGACGAATGCACCAAAGAAAGGTAAAGGTCAGACTCCTAATTCTAAGCAGCCTCCGATTCTTGCAACTCTCACATGAATTTACTTTTTTTTCGCTTTCACTAAGGGACAGAGTCTGTCTTTACAGCACAGTAGGGAGATCAAATTCATGTACTAGAGAGGAAAGCAAGCCAAGAGCTCTGACTTGAGGCGAAGAAACTAAGCTCACTTTCCGCGCCAAAGAGAATCCACTCGTTTATCTAGTAGGGAGAGAGAGACAGTCAGGGTTGACTTGAGTGAGTGCCCAGGATTTCCCCAGGTGGGGCATCCTGGAATCTGACTTCGGAGTTTCGGTTGAATTGAAAAAACCCGCTATAATAATACAAATTTCTCTTCTTGTTTGTTTTCATCGGCTAAGGGGCTCTTATTATTAACCAGAACAAGACTTGGCTTATACATTTTGCGAAGGAAAAATCAAGCTTTTCTAGGGCCAAAAGGGGGAGCTTGCCTAGTTCTACTAAGGAGTATAGCATCGAATCCGCTGCTGGTGGTGAAGAAATAGTTGGTTGTTTGACTCTCTGATTGAGTAGTTGGCGATCTAAGTAGTTGAGGGGGCTATCTTCGAGTATCTACTGAGGTTAATTATTCCTTGAGTTACTGAAGTTCTTGAATCCTGACCCCCCTTTCTCTTTATGGGCGAGTAAGTCATCTAGAAGGCCTAGCTAGATCGCTAGTGTAAGAAGTCTGTAATTTTGAATCACATGGGTTGAAGCGTGGAAATGTCCTGGTGTGAGTGCCAATTGAATGGCATGGATGAGTGAACTCGATGCTAGAAGGCTGCCGTATAAGTAGAGCCTTTCAAAGAATTGTTGAAGCTGCCGGGCATCTACGTAGGACCTGTTGCGAAGTCTTCCCAACCATAAAAGCCAAACAGTGCAGCTCCTACCTAGTAACGTTATATATGTTAGTCTTTTTATTAAGTCGTTCTCCTACCTAATAGGATAACTAACTATATCTTATGGAAGGATGATAAATTACCGAGTAAGCCTATGCAATCCACTGGGGACTCCCTACTATGCCTTTTATTAACCCGAGAACTAGCCCTTGGCTAATTTATTTAACTGATCCAACGATGGAACTTGCGTGCCTTCTTCCTTCCCTTAAGAAACCTTCCTGTTTCGCTTCTAACAGGTGAGATAAAGCGAGGCTTTCCTTGGTTGCTTTCTCTTTCATTAGGCTTGAAACGAACAGGATAGATTTTACGGATTTTACTTACTTGACAAGTCACTGGCTTTAGAACTTCGATTGGAGGAGAAGACCTTATATCGCTCTATAACCTGCTTTTGATTTACCTAGAACCAACAAGCCTATTCGCTTCTGCTATCCCTGTCTATCTCGCCGTTTGCTGGCCCCTTATGACTTTTGTAAATGGATCCCTTTTTTGCTACTTATGAAAACACTTTCACTATAAAAAGGACTACCGGTAAGTACTCTAACCAAGCAGTCAAAAGAGGGTAAGAACTAAAAAGCTGTCCTATCCAATGCAATCTCATCTCCGAAACAAACGAAAGGAGCCCGCTTTCCCTCTAATCCAGTTATCCTACTTCTCCCAGCTCTTTTCCGGACTACTTGCCCTAAAGTAAAGACCCGGCCCTTCTTCGAGAAGACCCAGCAATTCCACCTCTTAAACCAAGGAAGAACACAATTTGGGATTCCGCTTGCCTTGGCGGAAGCTCGGGCCTTACTTTCTATTAGGAAGACAGCAACTTCACACGAATGATGACATCCTTCACTTTGAAAGCTTTCGACTTTGACTTGAAATTCCTAGCAAAGGCTAAACAGCGAACTCCAGAAACTGAAAGAGCAGACGCAGGGAGTGGGGAGTATGAGCAGGACAGCACACATAACAAGCACAAACCTAATCCTTTCGACAAGAAAGATTCGAATAGACTCCTACTTTTTCTCTTATAACGCGAGGGACCCGGAGACAGAGACAACAAGGGATTGCCTCAACAAGGAAAGAACAACTATAGCTTGCTGACGAAACGAGGCCTTGAACGAAAGACTCCTACAAAGAAGCTCAGTCCGGAAAGCAGGAAGTGACGCAGAACAGCTAACAGCTATAGGAGTCTTCTCGGTTCAGTGCCTATTTATAAGTGGTAGGCTCACCATCGGGCAAAATAGCTAAACCTGACCTGCGGCCAACTTTCTCTTTCACTCTGGCCCAACAAGATCGCGAATCGGCCCGGCCTATATACCTTCCCCTTATCTTACCTTTATCCTTCTCCTCATAAGGCTTTCAGACCTCAACTAGTGCTTTGGTTCAGAATCTGAACATAGCGTTTCATTACTTAATTCATTTCGAGAAAGCCTTGATATCGGGACGATTTCAGACAAATAGAAAGTAGATCTGGTACTTTTCCGATATCCGGAAATCGGTACTTTCAGAACTCAAGTAAGCAAGCGAGTTGCCTCATTCCTCTCAACCTTAGCCTGGGAAAGGCTATGCTCTACCATTGAGCTTCTTCCGCGTGTGGAACTTTCCTCTATCTTATGTCATTTTCCAACCTTCACTTCCTCTGCTTACTTATTCTAAATAAGAGAGAGAGGAGCGAGCAAGGAGAGCTAGAGTAAAGAGCAAGTGTAATACCTGTAACGAAGGAGTGTAATACTTGAAACGAGTATACAAATGGAGCGAGTTAAACGAGTACTAGAGCTCCATACTTGTAGCGATAACTAGAGTAGCTAGAGTTAAAAAGGAGCAAGTAAAGAGAGGTTGAGCTAGTGCACTGAACACTTTATTATTCCCACGAGTCGAATGGTGCACAATGAAGACCAACCCGCGAGCTACCCTCTCCAATCTTCATTAAAGAGTCGAGCGACTCTTACTAAACGAAACGGAATTCGTCCGGAAAGAAAGAGAAAGGCCGGTATCATGCTATCGAGCAAGCCCTTAATCTCAGTAATATCAGTTTCTTGGTGCATCTCCAAGTCATAGCTGAGAATGCGTTGGGCTGCTTCATCATAGTGTTGAGTGGACGTTGAGAGCTCCCACCTTTTTTTCCCCCTTTCGAAGAAATGTTGTAACTGAGCGGAGACAAGCCTATGACACTGGTTGAGAAGAGCCTCCCGATTCCCCTCTTCCGGAAGAGGTCGAATTAGCGGATTTTCCTGGGGAATCGGCCGCTCCGCCATATTGGCATGAGGATTCGAGGGTCCCGCTTCATCGCGCGCCACCCTTGGTCTCGTCGGATTCCCTGACGTGCCCTCCATTTCTGTTTCGGGAAAAGGCTCTAATAAAACCGAATGAATCCTCCGTCCACGAGGACGAGTTTTGTGCGCCAGAAGGTCCCGCATCCGCACCATTCGGCGCTTGGTTGACGCTCGCTTCTGAGCCGCCGGAAGACCCAGATGGTAAAATATTCTGCAGAAAGGGTTCGACCTCGGAAGTGAGCAGGGCTCTCACAAGAAAACCTATGGCCAAGGTCAGACCCCCGAACCCGAGCCTACCTCTTCTTTCTGGTAGTCGAGTGGCTTATAGCTTCTGGGACAAAAGAAAGACAGAGAAATGACAGTCGATTTCTCTTCTCTCCTTTCCTGACTCTGCTGGCATTCATTCTGCCTTCATCTTTCTTATCTTAGGGTTGAAAGAAGAAAGGAGAGGAAAGATTCTCTTCGAATGAAAGAAGAGGTACAAAGGAGAGGACAATGAATTTCCTGAAGTGAAGCAAGGATCTTCAGTATATGTTGTACAGTTAGAACAGCCTTCACTCACTCATTAAGGCATTACGGTAAGGGCTCATTCCAGAAAGGAATAGCAGGACGGGAACTCAATCAGTCTTAGATTATCCCCTCAGCCCCTTCCTTTACCGGCCGGAAAAGCTGACTTTTTTTCTGCAATTAGAGGGGCCTCTTTTATACTCAATGGCTTTCTCTAAGCAATGGAAGGCGATGCGCTTACTCTGAACATGGATTGCCCTTTCCTGATTGACCTTATCGAAAGGATGGAGGAGAAGAAAAAGCTTTCTCCCACTGGCTCTCCTGTCCCCCAGCAACTCCCACAAAGGCTGAAGAAGACTCCTACCCTCCCCTTCTCAATAGGGCCTTCAGCTAGACTGAACTGACTGTAACTCGCTCAATCGGGCGCATTACCCAATGCTCCCTTCTTGAGCTAGACATTCAACGGCTTCAGAGCTACTGAATGATGAATCTCCAGAAAATGAGCTTAGGAAAGCTAGCCTGCTGACACCTCTCTTTTCTTTGAATGAAAGCATGCCCCGCGGGAAAATAGCAAAAAGAAGCTCTTGCTCTTCTGACCACAAGAAAGAATTGTTCTTTCCTATGGTCTTTGACCACTTCAAAGCCGTACCCGGCTTCTTGTTGGGATACGCTTTTCTATTGTCAAGGACATGCCCAGAATCGGATTGATGGCAGAGAGTGCGCAAAGTGAGAAATGTTGGAATCCACAGCAGCAAGGAAGGTCGCTCTCGCTATGTCCCCATTGACAGTCTCTGCCGCACGTGATTCGGTCTTCTTTTCATCCGGAAAACTTGATGAAAAAGAGGAAAGATCTTTACTATTGAGATCTAAAGAGACTATCAAGACCATTGTCTTTCTCAGATAAGAAGGTAATATCAATCAAATGCAGCAAAGCAGACTTCTAGCAATTCTTTTAGCTAAAGATCCCCATTGGCCAACTTAGCTATCTTTGAGAAGGTCGGCGGGGGTTTGGGCGAACTCCCCCATGGTTGACGGATAGATTGCGCTTAGCCGGTCCTTTCCTTACAAATCCATCTCTCTTTTCTCTGCCAGAGTATGGCCTTACTAGACGGAAGGCTGACTAAGGGAAGGAAGTCAGTAGTCTCTTTCACAAACCTCCCGAAGAGTGTCCTTCATGTGTGAGATGAGATTGATCCAGTTTACGGCAGCATTTAAGCAGGAAAGTCATCAGTCCCTCCTTGCCTTGTACCGCCATTGATGGTTTTCTTCTTCATGGAATCTGACAGGTATAGGTCTTGAACAGAGGGGGCTGTTCACAAAGCATCCCGTGGTGCGCTCCGAAAACAAAGCGTCTATTGCATCTTTGATACCCTTCTTCTGATTCTGAGCTGAGGGCAAAGGATGTTGACCCTTGCCTTCAAAAGCATGATAGAGCTCATACAATCAGTTTACCTCGTGAAAGTGCCTTCGCGCACCTACTTTCCTTCTCCTTGCTTTAGGGCAACCGTGCCCAATCTACAGAGCATTGAAAGAAGAGCTATGTTGTTACCAATTCCTTAACCAGCAAGCCCAACAGCAAATAGAGTTAGGTACCTCTGTGATAGGAAGTAAGCGGAAGGGAAATGCCACTTCTTTTCTTCCGGGACAAAGACCTTTCTTTCCTCATTGCTGGATCGAGAGATTGAAGTCTTGCTGTGACCTGTGCTACCTATTCTAGTGCTCCTAGGGCTGTGGTGCTGCCTGAAGCTCTCAACTCCTATCTCGGAAGGACAAGGCAAGACAGAAGAGCAGCTAAAGGCATCGGGCTCTGAGCCGAGTTGCAAGGCGAAAGTCAGTAGCTTTGGCCTTCCCCATAGTCTAGGAGCTTCCCAGCTCTTTCCAATCCAAATAGTGGGAGGGAAGGCATGGATGTCAAGTCCGAAGAGAATGACACCAAATCCACCTCGAAAGCGCGAACCATTGTTCCAAAGATCGGAGAATCTAGGGAACCGGAAAAGCGAAACCTTGTAAGGAAGAAAGTTCAGCAGGTTTCTTTGGTGGGCCAACAAGGCAAGGCCCTGAAAAGCAAAGATTTTAGATGATAAGGCAGAGGCAAAGCAGGCACATCAAAAACTTGATTCGGTTAGTTAAAAGTCTGAAAATGACCTGTTGACTATCTTGTTAGTCTTCCGGTAGGAATACCTAAAATCTTTCATGATGAGCGCCAAAGACTCAAAAGCTCACGCGCGATCTACTGATCAAATAGAGCATCATCACGTTCGGAGACAGGCTTTCTCCCCAAAGCATATTATTGCTTGTTCGCCATAGCTGATCACACTGTGACGCTGAGCACTTCGGATAAAGCAAGATTCGAAACTTTAGTTAGTTAGGGTCATCGTTTCATCCGCCCTTCCACTTTAACTTCCACTTCTTGAGCTGACCCAGCCTGAGTAAAGGCCATTAAGGACCTCGAGCCGACTCTCGTCTGCGAGGTTCGTGTGTCAAGCAAGTTTTGAAAGAGGGTTCCTAGTTGTCTTAGTGTGAAGTGAGAGCCCCTGGGATTATAGAACGTAAATCAGTGCACGAGCCTATGCAAACAGGGTTAAAAGCGGTAGATAGCCTGGTTCCTATAGGCCGTGGTCAACGAGAAACTGGAAAACGAGTAGGTTGGGTAGCTTTTGCTATCTTTTTTTCCATGCTTGCAGTCTGCTATTGTCTTTTTCTCATGCTGGATGCAATTGACGCATTCAATACTCTGTTCAGTAAACTCTCTTTATCAGTCGGCTATCAAGCCTTATCGAGGCTATTGCTAAAAAGTGGCTGCTCCGTTGGTCTGACCTGGGCCATTGGATTCGCTGTAAAGGCCTTTCTAGATACCGAAACCGCGCCTGTTCTCGGTAATATGATGTCTGGGATTCGGGGGCAAATGGCGACAAAGAAGTAACATCTTCAAGCTCTGGGAATTGGCGTGAGTTTCTGAACTTCTCAGATGATAAAGAAGGAGACTCCGCCCACGAACCATCCACCTCATCCTCGTGGAGTGGCTCGTGGATTGATAAGTGGTTTTTTCCAGAGGGGTCATCTTCGGACCCAAACCAGGGTCCGCCCACCGTCGACCAAAACCAGGAAGAGCACCTTGCTATAAATCAACCAACCGAGGTCATGGGGCCGGAAGCTCCTAGTCCTTCATGGTTAAAAGACAAGATTTAAAAAATGTTCTTTATAATCAAAGGGAGGTCAAACGTTCTAGAAAAACTTTGTGAGGAGGATCTCAAGTTCTTTCGAGCTTACCCAGAAAAACGGCTTAAGATCCTTAACATTCTGGAAGATATGGTCGAACATTCGGATTCATTAAAAAATGATAAGAATTCCAAACTCCACATCGAGTTAGCTGTGAGAATTGCCGATTGGGAGTCAAATCAAAGGGACTAGCGGACGTACCATGAGACTTTCTCATCGTTTATCCTTGGTCGAGCTTATTTATGATTGATTTCGTGCCAAACCTAGTAAACGAACAAATCGAAGAACCTAATGGATCGGTATTGGTATATGGATTTTTTTTTCGGGTTTGGGGCTTGAAAGGACAGTTGAATTAATAAGGTGCTCCGGGTAAGCCCTTCGCCCGTTCGTCGCGAGTCTATTGTATTATCAATCGCATTTTTTATCTGTGTGGCTACGAATGAATTCCTATGCGTCCGCAGCTAATGAATCTGATGCCATTTATTCTGTTCTGTTGTAATGCTAGCGAAAGGCTTTAAACGAATCCCTGACTTAAAGGGGGAATAAACAACTGGCTTTCTTCTCCTAGTGCAATCAGTTCTGGCACAAGACAATCCGGATTCAATTCCCGAAAACCTGACACCAGCAGTTTATTCTGGGCATGTCCCTGAGACTGAGATGAGTGCCAGACTTCCTTCCTGAACTAGATTAAAGACGCGTTCTAGTGGCCTAAGCTCCAACCAAGTTAGGGACCCCTACCACCGGCGGAAAGTGCCCCATAACGGGCTAGGTGTGTATGATAAGTAAGTAATGCCTAGTTTCAAGTGGATACTGCTCTTTGCCATTAGAGCACTCTTGTGGAAGAGATTGTTGAAAGAATGTCAGGTCGTATAAGATACAACTGATCTTATATTGATATTGATCTTTTACGAATGGATCCCGGTTGTTCTAGTAGGTGCGTACTTTTTGTTTTTTTTTGATTGTTCTTGTTCCTTTCATTTTTATTCTCGGGTGTCTTGAACAGTTCACACTCCTTCAATGGAAGAAGAAGGCGATGCAGCGCGCTTAGCTACTGCCTATAAGCAACCGCTTTGACTTAGATAAATCATTTTAAGCTCGAAGTAATCTCTTTTCGGGAAGGGGATCGAGCAGCTTCTAGAAACTATACGAGAAAGCAAAGTGAAATCCCTACTATTACTTGGAAACCACTTTCTATAAGATTTATCTTCTCTTCTTTAATAAGGCAGATTTCCAGCTAAACGCATCTATCCTAGCAGCAACAGAAAGGAAGTGAAGAAAGAAAAACTGACTGGACCATCGGGAAAGGGTGATCGATCATAAGGAAGGCTTACGTATTCATCTCTTGCTTCCAAGTGATAGTCAGGAGGAAGAAAAAGACCAAGCAAGGGTTAAGATTCGTTCTCACGGAGAATTAGGGAGAAGAAAGAAGACCGTAGGACTCTGAAGTCAGGGATATGAGGCTCGGTCTACAGGCCTGACGTCAAAGCCCGGGAACAGATGGGAAGTGCACCAACGCTCGGATATGAATTGGAACCCCCTCCGAAATTCGGTTAATACTCAAATAGATTCCCAATCCCATTCCAAAATCTACGCTACGGGTCAGGGAGGCTAACCATATGAGGAGCCCTACCACTAGGACTTGTTCAAGCAACAAGTTGGGCCCATTTCATACCTAATCCCATGGACATATCTGATCATTGAATGGGGGCCCTCCACAGGGATAGATACCCGAGTTAGGTATCAGTCCCACCTACCGATCATTAGTACAACGACCTGTCATATCATATACCCCAGACGGCCTGATCAGATGTTTCGGTACCAATGCAGTTAGTCTAATGCATTCTGGACTGGATATGGCCCACCTATCTTTCGAGGTCACTAGTTTACACTTTCACCAACCTTTCCCATATCCGTTTTTTATGAGCAAGGGATAAAGGCCAGACAGTAATCAAGCTACTTACAATTGGATAGTACCCCTTCCATCGGAGGATATACTGGGTGGAGAGTGACAAATATGAGAAAAGCCTACTTACTAGCCTCCGTGATAGGATACCACTTAGGTAGATGCTAGGGATTGGTGAGTTAGGGCAGCGAGGGATGGTGTGACATGTCTGGTCATCGCATCGATGAGAACGATGGCCGATGATATCCGAGGAGATTAGGCACCGTCGGCTTTTTTACCTCAAAGTAAACTCGTGCTTTTCGTCGTCCTTCCCTATCTAGAGCTGGAACTTGACTAGAAAAAGACTTTTTTTGATCCCATACTGACTGACTTGTCTTCCTGTTGGTGGTTGTGAAAGTTCAGATTTCGAGCTTAAACAGCGGATAAGCGGATAACCTTCTCTTTATGGGGGAGTCTTTCAGGATCGATTCAAAGGGCCAGTGAAAGTACGCGGACGGAGAAATCCAACAAAACCACACCGTACCGGGCCAGTAGACCTTCTTTCTCTTAAAGGCTGTCTCCTGCCCCCAACTAGCGAGCGGCTATAACCGATGGGCGCATGGCGACCACTACTCTACCCGAAAACTCGGTTTAAGTGGGGAACCTTCTCATCGTGTTAAGCTTGCGAGCCTGTCTGTAATAGGCCCAAGCGTCTCTTGTGCTTAATATCGAGTCTATTCCAGTGAGAAGCTTCGCAATACCCTAACACTCCATAGGCTAAAGAAATCAATAAGGATAGATATATAGATTACGCACATAGTGGTCTGGGCATTGATTTCATGTAGTGCGTACCACTGGCGGAAAGTGATTCGCTTAACACACTTGTTCGCTTGAATACAGTAGGTAGGGAAGGACAGGATATTACTCGTCGGTTCTATTCGGTGGTGGTGGCTTAGCTTTGAATTTCTTTCCACTCATTTTGGCTTTTTCCTTTTATTATTCGTGCTTGCTCCACTAGCCTCAAACTCCATTCCAATTTAGAATCGACCCGTTAGAGAAGGCTTTTCTGCTTAGCAGAACCCGATTCTCCGCTCAAAACATCTGATCTTCCTACTTAAACAACCGATTCCATTTCTATCCTTTTTTTCTATGATCAATTCAATAAAGACTTCCTTCTCAACTGACAACCCCTGGGCCTGTTCATAAGCGATATTCTTTGTAGGGCTTTCGGCTGCCTTCCTTTATTTTTGGGCTAAGGCTAGCTTTCCTAAGTCAGTTCCAGAGTGCATGATTGAATCTTGATCTGTATTCAAGGTATGCCCTTTCCAGTTCTGTTAGAATATTGACTTCGGTTAAGCTGAGGTTAGCGAAGTCAATCCTTTGCTTGGGTCCTTGGAGGTCGGAGATCAGAGCGCTGTGTTTAAGTCGTCTGGCCGTAAGAAAGACTTTATCTGCGCCAGTAAGAGTAAGAGCTTGAGAAGAAGGGAAAGAGGCAGAAGTATTCAAATAAATCACTCCTTTCCCTTTAGGAAAGCTTGACTTTATTCTTTCTTTATATACTTACCTTACTATATAAGACAATACTATAAAAGACTTGGACGAGAAAAGTAAGATTGAGAACTATGAATAGTAGGAATAGTCTAAAGCAGTGGTTAACTAGAAGAAGAGTCAAAGACTTTTTCCTAGCCGCTGATGGAGACAATGTGGGACCTCGTGCTCAGCCGGTTGCTCTTTTAGATAAACCTAATTTCCGGAACATTGCCTCGGTAGAAGCAAACCCAACTAATACGCAAGCCCATCTCCCGAGACAAGAAAAGCAAAGCAAAA